TTATGGATAGATATTACCTCTCTTTTTCCCTTTCAAAAAAAAATCAAAATGATTGAAGTTTTTCTATTTGGAATCGTCTTAGGTCTAATTCCCATTACTTTGGCTGGATTATTCGTGACTGCATATTTACAATATAGACGTGGCGATCAGTTGGACCTTTGATTAATTAATATCTCTTTCCTTTTTTTTTTTACTCACCCCCCCCTCTTTATTAATTCATTTAATTGAATCTAGGGGAGGTCAAGTCAGATTGCTATTGAATTTTTTTATTTCAATTTTGGTTTGGTGTCATTTATTTTCTACCTAACAAGAGCAGAATCACGCTCTGTAGGATTTGAACCTACGACATTGGGTTTTGGAGACCCACGTTCTACCGAACTGAACTAAGAGCGCTTTCTTATCACAATAAGATAAGGCTGTAATAGAAAGGGGAGGATTCTTTTATATATATAAAGGATATCTTGCACACCTATACTATTATACTATTATATATGATATAGAATAATAGTATTAAAGATTCTGTATGCTCAATTTTAATTGATCTAAAATTGCTCCTTCGTTACTGCTCAAAGGAGAAGTAATAGGTAGGGATGACAGGATTTGAACCCGTGACATTTTGTACCCAAAACAAACGCGCTACCAAGCTGCGCTACATCCCTTTCAATTGGTTTACAGTGTCATTATAGAGAATCCCTGTCTTGTTTTCCACACTTTGAATTCCTATATTGATATAGAATATCAATTTTTCTTGCTACTTCCCCTTTTTTATCTCATATTATATAAGGACCCTATAACAAATTAATTTATTAATAAATTAATCTTTTTTGTGGAAATTCTTGGGTGGAAAGTTACATATTTTTCTGTTTTAAGAAAATGAAAATCTTATCTATCAAATAATTGTCCATTTTAATTTGGATTAGGGATTTCGCATCCAAATAGATAAAAAGAAGTGGTCCTTAACTACATATTCATCTGATTATATATCTAGTACCATATTGTAATACAATAAAAAGGGGGTTTTAAATGCGAGATCTAAAAACATATCTTTCCGTAGCACCAGTACTAAGTACTCTATGGTTTGGTTCTTTAGCAGGTTTATTGATAGAGATCAATCGTTTATTCCCGGATGCGTTAACATTTCCTTTTTTTTCATTCTAGTTATTTATTGGCGTGGGACGGGGTGAAGGAGATTAGAGATACAATCAAATATCTGATCCCCCCTTTTTTTTTTTTCGCTTTTTAGAATAAGGGATAGTAGATTCAACCGCACCGAAATTCGGGGTTCAGGCTCCAATTAAATGACTAGTCGAGGAAAAACGGAAATGCGGCTAAGGCAACATCTATCAAATATTCTACACTACAAAAGGGCTTCAATTAAATACTCCACTGTGATTCTATTCTAAATTATTCTGATTCTAAATCTAAAAAAATTAGAAATCATTGTATTACTTATTTTTTACTATAATCTTTTTTTATAGATTTCAATTTATTACTACGAAATCATTCCTAATTTGATTTTTAGTTAGCAACTTTTTTTTTCTTATTTGTTTTTGACCCTAAAATCAATAGGATAGGGTGGGGTGGATTAAAACCTAAAGGGGGTTCATGGCTAAGAGTAAAGATGTCCGAGTAACGATTATTTTGGAATGCACCAATTGTGTTCGAAACGGTATTAATAAAGAATCAACGGGCATTTCCCGATATATTACTCAAAAAAATCGACACAATACGCCCAGTCGATTGGAATTGAGGAAATTCTGTCCCTATTGTTACAAACATACAACTCACGGGGAGATAAAGAAATAGATCAAATCGAGTGCCTGTATGTCATATGTTACCGCTCTCTCAAGGAATATTAAAATATGACTTACTTTAGGTATAGAATTAGTTATATGTAATGCCACTATTAGTACATAGAATAGATTATTCTTTTTTTTTCTATATAATTATATATTACATATACATAAATCTAGAATAATGAATAAACAAAGAAAATCTTATAAATTCCATAATTTGGTCCGATCTAAATAGGACTAAATTAGATTTTCAAATTTAAGAATTAGAAATATGGATAAGGATAGGATTTTTATTTTTAGAGATAAGGAATAAACAAATTATGGATAAATCCAAGCGATCTTTTCGTAGGCGTTTGCCCCCGATCCAATCGGGGGATCGAATTGATTATAGAAACATGAGTTTAATTAGTCGATTTATTAGTGAACAAGGAAAGATATTATCTAGGCGAGTAAATAGATTGACTTTAAAACAACAACGATTAATTACTATTGCTATAAAACGAGCTCGTATTTTATCTTTGTTACCCTTTCTTAATAATCAGAAACAATTTGAAAGAGGGGAATCGGTCGCTAGAACTAGAGGTCTTAGAACTAGAACTAAATAAAAAAAGTGTGCTTATCCTTCCATTTTCAATTGAATCAAAATTCAAATCCGAACTCAAGCGTAGGTTGATGTTTTATTCGAAAAATCCGAAAATCAAACAAACCGAAATTCCCTTGTAATGTTGTAAGAATAATAAAAATAAAAGAATCGAGTCGGGAAAGGAAAATCCTTTTTTTTGCTCTTTTTGTTTTGATGACCTTATCATCATCATCATCTTTTTTCGTACTAATTTCTATTCCACCCTCTCCGAGTTTATTCTCGAGGAAACTCCATTTAAAGTATTCCGGTGGATTCCTTCCGATTCACTTATTCTTTTTCTTTATTAATATTTTTTTTAATAAATCGCTTTGGAAATCATATAAAGACAATTCCTATTTAATATAGCTATTTGTGCAAGTATTTTACGATTAAGAAGCAACTGCTTACGGTACAGGTTGTGTAGTAGTGTACTATACCTATAGGATACCGATTCCGCGCGAATTGCTGCATTTATTCGAGTGATCCACAAACGACGAAAATCTCTTTTTTTCCTACCTCTATCCCGATGCGCCGAAAACAAAGCTCTTATTCTTTGTTGAATAATAGTTTGAGTCACTTTTGAATGAGCCCCTCGAAAACCTGATACAAAGAAACGCATTTTTGTTCGACGTCTCCGAGCTATATATCCTCGTTTAATTCTGGTCATTGAAGAAAAGAAACTTTGATGAATAACTCATTCTTTCTTTCGGTTATTCTTTTTCCCTTTACTAGTCTATTAATAACAAAACGGATTCTTCCAATGTATAAAATAAAAATTCCAATGGCTTTTGCTACTATAACCGTCCCGACCACGAGTTTTTGCCTTTTTTAGGCATTTTATTTTGCCTATAAATAAGAACTTAAATATTAGGTATAAAAAAAGCATAATCACTCAAAGAGTAGTAAATAGAAATGGCTAACTAGTGGGTTCCATCGTCTCTATGGTTACTTCTTAAACGGTGAGGTCCTCTCTATACACCGGAGCTCCTTACTTCATTTAATCAATGAATGCTATGGGTAACTTGTACAATTCACACTTTTTGGCTCTACCCCCCATGTCCAATAATAGATCTTTCACAATCAGAGACCTATCTTATACAGTAACGGTATTCAATTATGAAAATGAGTTGGGTAGCTGACCCTCTTAGTCCGTTCTTGGAAGCATAATTTTTTCCCTTTTCAAATAGGATTTTAACCGCTTAATGGATAAGCATTTGCTACCAATGGATACTTTTTTTTCATCTTAAATTACAAATGGAAGTGATTGGATTTGCACCAATGGAAACCATAAATTTGGTACACAGTAAGATATGTTAAATCTATCTTTTTTATTTTTTAGATAGTGAAGAGAAGTATTTACTGGTACTGATCATTGATACTGAAAAAGAAAGGGTTGACTTTTGTTTCAGCTCATGATCGGAACGAGTCGCACATACACCCTAGTACATGTTCCTCGACGTTGAGGACATCCCCCAAGAGCAGGGGATTTCGTGGCATTTCTGATTGGCTGTCTTGCCTTTCTAATAAGTTGTTTAATAGTTGGCATGCTAAACCATATACATAATGGGCTGGTTTAGATCGATCCTAACCGGATGAAATTCTAAATTCCTTCTTTTGATGTTGAATATTATATAGAAATAGAATATTAACCCCTTACCTTACCTTAAGGTTAACTTTTCTTAACTGAAGTGGTTAAGAAAAGTTAAGAAAGAAGGAATAAGATAAGGAAGGGGGTTAAATCACTTAACTTTCAATTGTGAATTTGCGTTAAATCGATGCTATTCTGACAATGACATTATCCGATATTATCAACAATTCCATGATCTTTGGCTTCTGTTGCTGACATAAAACTATCTCTTTCCAGGTCGCGCCATATAGCAAACATGCTCTGGCCCGTTTGGTCTACATAAGCCGTTATGATGCTGTTGCGAATGCGTATTAGTTCGTCAGTTTCCATGGTATATTGTCCCGTTTTTTCGTCACAATAAGCGGAAGCGGGTTGATGCATCATTACCCTAGCGTGAGGGAATGCCGTACGTTTGGAACGTTTTCCTCCGACTAAGATAAAGGATGCCACTGAAGCGGCCAATGACACGCACGTTGTAGACACATTTAAGCATTGCATAGTATCGTAAAGAACTAGTCCGGGAACTACAGATCCACCAGAAGAGTTTATAAACAAAAAGATATCTCTGGTATCAAACTCCCCACCAAGATACAACATAAGAGAAACAAGTTGATTCGAGATCTCGCTCCCAACATCTTGGAATAAAAAAAGATTTCTTTGTTGATAAAGTCCGTTGTATAAATCAACCCAAGATGCATCTTCGTCTTCAGGCATTCTGAAAGGTACTTTTGGCATACCAAGCGGCATAAACTAAAAGAAAAAAGAATTAAATACTCAATTTCACTTTGATATGGAAGCGTAACAATGGATTTATTGTCTTAATACCATTGGTCTTTAGTTTATCCTATTTTTTATTTTAATCCTATTTTTATTTTATACATAGATTGAATAATAGTCAAGGTCATAAAAAAAAAGAAAACAGAATGAATGAAAAAGAATTCTTACGAATGTGCCCTTTGAATGATGAACAAATATGGGCACATTCGTTCATAGAAAATGAGATTAACCCCCATTGCGTATTGATACTTATCGGATATAGAATAGATCTGCTTCTCTTTTTCTTCTTCTGAACCAGACTCTTCCATTACATTATTTAGTAAATTAAATATCGAACAAAGCGTAATCTTTTCTCCGAAATAGTCCACCGAGGGGGAGGTACGTAGCCTATTCCAATGCAATAAAGTTACAGAGTGTCTATTTTTCGTTGATAAAGGGGTATTTCCATGGGTTTGCCTTGGTATCGTGTTCATACCGTCGTATTGAATGATCCTGGCCGTTTGCTTTCTGTTCATATAATGCACACAGCCCTGGTTGCTGGTTGGGCCGGTTCGATGGCTCTATATGAATTAGCAGTTTTTGATCCTTCTGACCCCGTTCTTGATCCAATGTGGAGACAGGGTATGTTTGTTATCCCCTTCATGACTCGTTTAGGAATAACCAATTCATGGGGCGGTTGGAGTATTACAGGGGGGACTATAACCAATTCGGGTATTTGGAGTTACGAAGGTGTAGCCGGAGCACATATTGTGTTTTCTGGCTTGTGCTTCTTGGCAGCTATTTGGCATTGGGTGTATTGGGATCTGGAAATTTTTAGCGATGAGCGCACAGGAAAACCTTCTTTGGATTTGCCCAAGATCTTTGGAATTCATTTATTTCTCTCAGGAGTGGCTTGTTTTGGTTTTGGCGCATTTCATGTAACAGGATTATATGGTCCTGGAATATGGGTGTCCGATCCTTATGGGCTAACTGGAAAGGTACAACCTGTAAATCCAGCATGGGGTGTGGAAGGTTTTGATCCTTTTGTTCCGGGAGGAATAGCCTCTCATCATATTGCAGCGGGGACATTGGGCATATTAGCGGGCTTATTCCATCTTAGTGTTCGCCCGCCCCAACGTTTATACAAAGGATTACGTATGGGAAATATTGAAACCGTCCTTTCCAGTAGTATCGCTGCTGTCTTTTTTGCGGCTTTTGTTGTTGCTGGAACTATGTGGTATGGTTCATCAACGACTCCCATCGAATTATTTGGTCCTACTCGTTATCAATGGGATCAGGGATACTTCCAGCAAGAAATATATCGAAGGGTTAGTGCTGGGCTAGCCGAAAATCAAACTTTATCCGAAGCTTGGTCTAAAATTCCCGAAAAGTTGGCTTTTTATGATTACATTGGCAATAATCCGGCGAAAGGGGGATTATTCAGGGCGGGTTCAATGGACAACGGGGATGGGATAGCCGTTGGGTGGTTAGGACACCCTATCTTTAGAGATAAAGAAGGGCGTGAACTTTTTGTTCGTCGTATGCCTACTTTTTTTGAAACATTTCCGGTTGTTTTGGTAGACGGAGATGGAATTGTTAGAGCCGATGTCCCTTTTAGAAGGGCAGAATCAAAGTATAGTGTTGAACAAGTAGGTGTAACTGTTGAGTTCTATGGTGGCGAACTTAATGGCATAAGTTATAGCGATCCTGCTACTGTGAAAAAATATGCTAGACGTGCTCAATTGGGTGAAATTTTTGAATTAGATCGTGCTACTTTGAAATCTGATGGTGTTTTTCGTAGCAGTCCAAGAGGTTGGTTTACTTTTGGACATGCCTCGTTTGCTCTGCTCTTCTTTTTCGGGCACATTTGGCATGGTGCTAGAACCCTGTTCAGAGATGTTTTTGCTGGTATTGATCCGGATTTGGATGCTCAAGTAGAATTTGGAGCATTCCAAAAACTTGGAGATCCAACTACAAGAAGACAAGTAGTTTGATTCAAGATTGCTTTGTCATTTTGGCTTCTATTTTTTCTTTTCTGTTTGTGATTTGACATAGGCTTAGGTTGCTGGAAAAATCTTGATTTCAATCACTACCTTTTTATCCCCGCTTTTTCTCCAGGAGATGATCCAAAATAAACAGGCATGGAAGCTATAATTGTAAACCACAATCGAATTTATGGAAGCATTGGTTTATACATTTCTTTTAGTATCGACTCTAGGGATCATTTTTTTCGCTATCTTTTTTCGAGAACCGCCTAAAGTTCCAACTAAAAAATGAAATGATTTTTCATTCCCTCAGTTAAAGTAATGAGCCTCAAAATATTCTATTTTGAGGCTCATTATTTTAACTAGTCCCCGTGTTCCTCGAATGGATCTCTTAGTTGTTGAGAGGGTTGCCCAAAGGCAGTATATAAGGCGTACCCAGTAAAACTTACAAGTAAACCAGATATAGAAATGGCGACTAAGGTTGCTGGTTCCATTATTATAAAATTTCAAGACCACAATGGATCTATGATAAGATCGTTTATTTACAACGGAATGGTATACAAAGTCAACAGATCTCATTGAATACAAAATAAGATTTATTATGGCTACACAAACTGTTGAGGGTAGTTCTAGATTTAATCCAAGGCCAAAGCCAACTACTATAGGGTCTTTTTTGAAACCATTGAATTCGGAATATGGTAAAGTGGCCCCTGGATGGGGAACGACTCCTTTGATGGGTATTGCAATGGCTCTATTTGCAGTATTCCTATCTATTATTTTGGAGATTTATAATTCTTCTGTTTTACTGGATGGAATTGCGATGAATTAGATTCACAAGAACTGCGAAGCCTGAGTTTTTCAATCAAAAAAAAGCGAATAGGTCTCGTATTTTAGCCCATGTTTTTTGGCAGTTCGACCGCAAAATTTCTTTTTTTTTCTGTATTTCCGGAATATGAGTGTGCGACTTGTTATAATTGATCCTATTGATAGTACAGAAAAAGGGATCTGTCGTCTTGATAGAGATCGTTTTAGCCCGTCGAATATTCATTTTAGTATCTGGAGCACGGAATATATGAAATAGATCACGAAGTGTTCGAACTACGATTCATATTTAATATTCAAACCAAACCTCGCAGCCGGACTAAAAAAAAAAAATTAAAAGAAAATGAATTCTAAATAGAAAGATTTTTTATTCTTTCAAATTCTAATTTCTTTATGTTTATTTTGATCAAAGGACAAAGCTTTCTTTCTATTGTTCTATCTAATCATTAAATAAGTTGATGATTCAACGGTTCTTACTCAGGGAATCTTTGTGCTTAGTTTCAAGATTTTTTTATTGAATTATCGTGGTTCTAGTATGAATCTGGGGTTTCAATTGATTCATAGGGTCTTAACAAGATAATGCCTATCAATAATAAAGTCAATAATCACTAATAAAGAAAAAAAGTGATATTCCAATAATAAATCAAATCAAAGAAAAAAAAATTAGGTAGGTAAAGAGAAGATTCAAGAGGCCTGTAATGATCAACATAAAGACGAATGCGCCGACTTGAGTTTTTGGCATTCTAATTACAAAGAAAAGAAGGGCTATTTTTACTTGTTTGTATCTTTTCTTTAGATAAAAAAGATTGAATGAAAGGGTGAAGAAGTTTCAAACTTTCAATTCTGTCTTCCTTTCCGTCAGCCAGTATTGGAGTGTTTTTTTTTTTGAGCCGTACGAGATGAAATTCTCATATACGGTTCTAAGAGGGGGAGTCCTCGTTCTTGGTTTACCTATCTCAATAAAGTCTATGATTGGTTCGAAGAACGTCTCGAGATTCAGGCGATTGCAGATGATATAACTAGTAAATATGTTCCTCCTCATGTTAACATATTTTATTGTCTAGGAGGAATTACGCTTACTTGTTTTTTAGTACAAGTAGCTACAGGGTTTGCTATGACTTTTTACTATCGTCCAACTGTGACTGAGGCCTTTGCTTCTGTTCAATACATAATGACTGAAGCTAACTTTGGTTGGTTAATCCGATCGGTTCATCGATGGTCGGCAAGTATGATGGTCTTAATGATGATCCTGCACGTATTTCGTGTTTATCTCACGGGTGGTTTTAAAAAACCTCGGGAATTAACTTGGATTACGGGCGTAGTTCTGGGTGTATTGACGGCATCTTTTGGTGTAACAGGTTATTCTCTACCTCGGGACCAAATAGGCTATTGGGCAGTTAAAATTGTAACAGGCGTACCGGACGCTATTCCAGTAATAGGATCGCCTTTGGTAGAGTTATTACGTGGAAGTGCTAGTGTAGGACAATCCACTTTGACCCGTTTTTATAGTTTACACACTTTTGTATTACCTCTTCTTACTGCCGTATTTATGTTAATGCATTTCTTAATGATACGTAAGCAAGGCATTTCTGGTCCTTTATAAAGAATATAGATCAGATCATAGATATTTTGAATTTATTATTTATCTTATTATATTATTTATCTTATTAGTTGGAGGAGGAATATATATATATATATAGTATTTCATTGCTACAAATATGGATTATTAAAAAAAAAAAAATAAGACATGTGTTTGGATATTTCCTTTCAACTCTACAAGATTCTATTATTTATTTGACATGAATAGTTGAGGGGAATTCTCCGAAGAGAAAGTGGATTATGGGAGTGTGTGACTTGAACTATTGATTGGAGCCGTGCAGAAGTATTTCTTTCTCTGCTACATTAGAATTCACAACCAAATGTATCTTTGTTCCAACCGCCGTGTAAGTTCCATACCATACAAAGGATAGGCTGGTTCACTTGAAGAGAATCTTTTCTATGATCAGACCTGACCGATATCTTGCATGAACGGGCTCCGTAAGATCCAGTAGAATAAGGGATTTGGCCCAATCAAAATTCATATGTTTTAGCTTTTTTTTTTTACTTTTTTTATTATTTCTTACATAGTATGGAAATGCATTCATTTCCTCTGCATCGACCCGATTTATTATATATACTATCGGAGTGAAACAAAGGATCTAAAGAAGAGCAAAGGCTAGACTATATTAGTAACAAGTAAATCTTTTGTATGTGAAAAATATTGATCTTTTTGGGGGAGAAGAGCGAATCACAGGCAAGGTGTGAGACAACCCAGAAAGCACTTGATCATAATCAACTTTGTAAGCCAAGCCTACTTGGGTATTGAGCATTTTTTTACCTGTAAGAATTGAATTTCTTGGAATGTATAGTTTCAAATTTTGAAACTTGAATCGGATAACTTTTTTCTTATCTATAATTAGATGGAATATAGAATCATTTATATATGTATGGATAAGATATAGATTTAGTTTATTATGTATCCATTTGTGTCCATTTGATTCGATTGGTTCTTGCTTGAGCCGGATGATGAAAAATTATCATGTCCGGCTCTGTCGGGGGATGGATTTATAAGAATTCACCTATCCCAATAACAAAAAACCCTGATTTGAACGATCCTGTATTAAGGGCTAAATTAGCTAAAGGTATGGGTCATAATTATTATGGAGAACCCGCATGGCCAAATGATCTTTTATATATTTTTCCCGTAGTAATTCTCGGTACTATTGCCTGTAATGTAGGCTTAGCCGTTCTAGAACCTTCAATGATTGGTGAACCCGCGGATCCATTTGCAACTCCTTTGGAAATACTACCCGAATGGTATTTTTTTCCCGTATTTCAAATACTTCGTACAGTACCTAACAAGTTATTGGGTGTTCTTTTAATGGTTTCAGTGCCTGTGGGATTATTAACAGTACCCTTTTTGGAAAATATTAATAAATTCCAAAATCCATTTCGCCGTCCGGTAGCAACAACCGTCTTTTTGATTGGTACTGCAGTAGCCCTGTGGTTGGGCATTGGAGCAACATTGCCAATTGATAAATCCCTAACTTTAGGTCTTTTTTAATTTTAAATGGATTCGCTTATTAAATTCAGTCAATTGTAAGTAAAATAACACGGTGTGTGTATCTAGGGAGAATTCACTTTCACTTTGAAGTGACTATTCCCTAGATACATTATTTATTCAATTCTGGCCCGACTATATAGATTCGGATTGTGCTGAAGATTGAATGAAAACCTATTCTTTTTTGTAAATCAATTTCAAAATGCTTTTTTACTTCTTTTCTATAATGTCCAATATCTGTTTTACATCTTCTCTGTGAAAATGTTCAATTTTCATAAGGTCTTCCTGGCTCTTATTCAAAAGGTCGAAAAATGTATGTATATTGGACGTTTTAAGACAATTATAGATTCTGGGAGGCAACTCTGATTGGTCAATAAAAAAAAATTTCAATGCTATTTCTTTTTTCTTTTTTCTTAGTTTAGTTAATTTATCATAAAAAGGAAAAAAAGGTAAACTAACCTTGTGTTGAATGTTCTCTAAATGTGACTTTTCCTCTTCCGCATGTAGAAAAGGAATAAATAAGTCAATCAAATTCCGGGAAGCTTCGTGAAGTGCTTCTTTAGGAGTTAAACTTCCATTTGTCCATATTTCGAGAAAAAGTATTTCTTGTTTTTTATTATCATTCCCATAAGAATGAATACTATGATTTACATTTCGAACCGGCATGAATACAACATTATCTATAGGATAACTTTTGTCGTGAAAGTTATTTGGCGTTTTTATACCGTATCCTCTATTCCTTTCAATTTGTAATCCAATACACAAATAAATTGGTTCTGTTAGGCTAGCTATATGCTGTGTATTATCAATTATTTCCACAGAGGGCGGTAAGATGATGTCTTGAGAAGTTACATATCCGGGACCTTTGACACAAATAAATGCCTTGCGAGTTCCATACAGATTACTTCTCAATACAATTTCTTTCAAATTCATTAAAATTTCATGTACCGATTCTTGAATACCCGCTATGCTAGAATATTCATGTGGTACTTTCTCAGATTTTGCGCGTGTAATACATGTTCCTTCTATTTCTCCAAGCAAAGCCCTTCGCATCGCAATGCCTATTGTGTCGGCCTGGCCTTTCATAAGCGGAGATAGAATAAAGCGTCCATAATAAAGACGTTTACTATCTATTCTTGATTCAACACACTTCCACTGTAGTGTCCGAGTAGATACTTTTACTTTCTCTCGAACCATAGTAATATTCTTTTTGTCTTTGATCAACTCATTAAATCATTTATTTCTCTTGAAATCTCTTTAGTCTTTTTTTTTTTATTCCTACACACGTCTTTTTTTAGGAGGTCTACAGCCATTATGTGGCATAGGAGTTACATCCCGTACAAAATTTAATACTAAACCACTTCTACGGATAGCTCGTAATGCTGCATCTCTTCCGAGACCCGGACCTTTTATCATAACTTCTGCTCGTTGCATACCTTGATCCACTACTGCTCGAATAGCATTTCCTGCTGCGATTTGAGCAGCAAAGGGCGTCCCTCTTCTTGTACCCCTGAATCCACAAGTACCGGCAGAGGACCAAGAAATCACCCGACCCCTTACATCTGTAACAGTAATAATGGTGTTATTGAAACTTGCTTGAACATGAATAACTACCTTTGGTATTCTACGTGCATCCTTACGTGAACCAATGCGCACATTCCTGCGTGAACCGACTTTTGGTATAGGTTTTGCCATATTTTATCATTTTATAAAAATAAGTCAGAGATATATGGATATATCCATTTCATGTCAAAATAGATCTTCTATATTTTATTTGTTTATCCTTTTCTTTAAAATTGAAGATTGCTTTAGCAGTCTCTTTTTTTTTTTTTACTAGAAGAATTATCCTTGTCTTTGTTTATGTCTCGGGTTGGAACAAATTACAATAATTCGTCCCCTCCTGCGGATTAGCCTACATTTTTCACAAATTTTACGAACAGAAGCCCTTATTTTCATAGCTGTTATTCCTTAATCCCGAATTCGTTGGAAGAAAATAAGTTTCTTGAAATTTTTGAACCCTCAAACGAGCCCCCTGAAAGGAATCTTGAAGTTGAAAAAACCACTTAATTATTCTAACCCTTGTTAGGGATTTTAACAATTATATGTCCGGGGGGGTTGAATCATAATGATTTACTTTAAATCAATTGAAATTGAATTTTTACCCTATCTACTTATAATATGTATACGTATAAAAAACTTCTTTTGGTCGTTTCTAAAGCATAATCTACAATCATATATTCATTATCCAAAGGAATCTCGACCATATCATTGAGAAAAAATTCATGAAGGTTTAATTACTGAATTTTTTTTTTTGTTCTTTCATTCCAGTTCCAGGTACTTCGAAGTATCAACTAATGTAGCACAGGAGGAGTCATAGTAATATTTAGTCGACAATTTGCCCTTTTCTTTTTTTTTTTTCACAAATAAGAAGGTTTCAGATACAATTCGGATATTATATCTATAATATATGGATTGATTACCATATATAACACAAAATTTCTCCGCCGATTCCTTCTAGTCGAGCGTCTCGGTCTGTCATTATACCTTGAGAAGTAGAAAGAATTACAATACCTATCCCGCCTAATATTCTAGGAATATTTTGATAGTTAGAATAGATTCGTAGACCGGGTCGGCTTATCCGTTTTAAATTTAAAGTAGTTTGATATGGTCCTTTCCTATTTCTTCTATGTTGTAGGGTTAAAACAAAAAAGTCTTTATTGCTTTCCTGATGTTTTCTTACGTTCTCGATAAAACCTTCTCGTAAAAGTATTTTAACAATGGTTTCGGTGATTTTAGTTGATGCTATTCGAATCGTTCCTTTTCTATTCATGTCAGCATTTCGTATAGAGGTTATTATTTCAGCAATAGGATCCCTCCCCATCGTAAATTCTTCTTTCTCCCGAATTTTGATATAATCAACATGTTTTTTGATTTATTAGTATTAAAGGTATATGCATAAGACATAATATAATCTACTTGAGACATAATCCACAACAAATCTATATAATTTCAAGAATTTCGTTTAAATAGAGAATTCTATTGAAGTTATCATCTTATACTTATAATACTTCAGGAGCTAATGAAACGATTTTAGTGAAATTTAACTGTCTCAATTCCCGGGCGATTGCTCCAAAAATTCGAGTTCCTTTTGGATTTCCTTCTTGATCAATTACAACTGCAGCATTGTCATCATATCGTATTATAATACCGTTGTCACGCTTGAGTTCTTTACAAGTACGTACAATTACAGCTCTGATCACTTCTGATCTTTCCAGAGGTGTATTGGGTATTGCTTCCTTGATTACAGCAACAATAACGTCACCAATATGAGCATATCGGCGATTACTGGCTCCTATGATTCGAATACACATCAATTTTTGGGCTCCGCTGTTATCTGCTACATTCAAAATGGTCTGAGGTTGAATCATTTTTGAATCTCTTCTTTCAATGCAACAAAGGACGAAGAAAAAAAGAAATATTGTTTGTCAAAAAAAGAAAATCCACAATTGTTTTTGAATTTCTAAGACCTCTTTCTCTTGGTTTTCTATATTTCTATCCTGAAATAATGAATTGAGTTTTTATAGGCATTTTTGATGCTGCAATTAAAATAGCCTTTCTGGCTATATTTTCGGCCACTCCACCCATTTCATAAAGGATTTTACCAGGTTTAACGACAGCTACCCAATATTCGGGAGATCCTTTGCCCGAACCCATGCGTGTTTCCGTAGGTCTTACTGTAACTGGTTTGTCTGGAAATATACGTACCCATATTTTTCCACCCCGTCGTATATTTCGTGTCATTGCGCGCCGGCCGGCTTCTATTTGTCTAGATGTAATCCAAGCAGGTTCAAGTGCTTGAAGAGCATATCGGCCAAAACAAATACGATTGCCGCTACAAGATATTCCTTTCAGTCTTCCTCTATGTTGTTTACGGAATCTGGTTCTTTTCGGGTTATAGTTGATGTCTCTTTCTCAATTCCATCTCTACTACAGAACTGGACATGAGCAATTTCTTCTCATCCAGCTCCTCGCAAAAAAGAAAAAAAGTTTTAATAATAATAATTAATAAATAAAACTCCATTTTTTTTTTTTAATAAAAAAGAGATTGAATCATGGGATTCTTTAAAATCAGATTTCATTCAATCTATTCTAAATTTGTATATTTTATTTAAATATAATATATAGAATTCAATCTGGATTTTATTTTCATTTATAGATAATTAATGTCTTGTTATAAGGAATGCTTTTTTTTTGCATTTTGCATCATATTCATTTCATATTGGATCAACATG